GACTAAACCCAACATTGAAGTATTGAAAAAACTCATAGAAGCAAAAAATCTCAAATATCCTTGATCATGAGACATATAATTGTCGCTATAAATAAGCACCATGATTCCAACAGTAGTGATCAATATTAACATAATAGAAGTCAGTGGGTCGATCAAATAGCCGAACTCTAAAGAAAAATCATTATTGATAGTCCAAGACCACACTGATTTATAGATGGAACTGCTATGGATTTGCTGAAGAAGGAGATTTGATGAAAAAAGCATAACTATACTTAACAAAAAAACACTAGAAAAAGACAACATGCGGCGAATTTTTTTTGTTACTGTTGGAAAAAGTAGAAGCCCCCCCACTATTACCATAGGAACTGGAAGTGTAATAAAAGGGATGATCCAGGAATATTGATATATATGTTCCATAAAATTTTTTTAATCAATTGTCTTTGACTCCCTCGTTCTTGTCCCTTTTGAAAAGAGCCAGTCAATAAAAAAAAGAAATATGCAAAGCTTAACTAACATTTGAGATTCTTAATTATTATTCTTCTAAATCTGAATCTTTTCAAAGAACTTTACATATTCAAATCAATAAGTTAGACTTGGTCAAATAATATGATATACTCAAGTTATTAGTAAAAAAACATACTTACTTTTTTTTGATTAATATTAACTAATATTAAGAAAGATTTTTATGAAGATCTAAAAAATGAAAAAGGAATTACGAGAGTTTCTATCTTTCTATCTATAGAGAAAGGATAAAGAATTATAGCAAAAACAGTACTTGATTTTGATATGAATCGGAAAAAAGGTGCATACTTTGACCCAATTAAATCAGAACTTCTTTGTAGTTCGTTTATCTCGAATCAGAATCGTTAAACGATCCATTTTTGAACAGATTGATTGTCTTCCATTAGAATAAAAGACATTTATATTTGTAGAAAATTCGACGATATTGAATACTTTCCACGGAATTAAAAAAAGAAATCACTAAAATGTCTTTTAGAAAATCATATATAATAGATTAACTAATGCCGTCTCATTTCATTTTATTTAAATTGAGAATTGAGTATACTTCCTTTTCAAGCTTGACCTTGCTCGAAAAAGTTTTGTATTAGGTACACATGGCTTAGGTTTTTGAATGTCTCGATATATTTTATTCCATGTATATTACATGTATAAATGGAGCATGACGAAAATAGACAGAAATAGAAATGAAAATTAATAGGTTTTTTAGAAAAATATTAGAACCTAAAAAATAAGGATACTGAATAGTAAAGATTAAAGAACAATTGGTTTTTAACCAAAAAATGTCTTTCACATCCAATTCTAGCAATGAGTAACCTCAAAATTTGTGAATGGCAGTTCCAAAAAAGCGCACTTCTATATCAAAAAAGCGTATTCGTAAAAATAGTTGGAAAAGAAAGGGATATTGGGCAGCGTTGAAAGCCTTTTCATTAGCGAAATCCCTTGCTACGGGGAATTCAAAAAGTTTTTTTGTGCGACAAAACAAATACAAATAAAAAATCAAAGGGTGAAATAATATAACTTGTCCTGAATCGAAAAAAGTCCAGTTTTTTCTAATTTCTAATCTAAAATAAAAAAAAGGCTTTTCATTCACTAATGTTTTGAATTGATCAATATTAAATTGAACTCATTTTTCTTTTAGGATATGTCGTCTGTTATCTACTGAATCCTCAAATTATACTTTTTGTTTAAAAAAAAAGACTAAATACAAAATACAAGACACAAGGTTTCAACTTTCTTTTGAGTCTCTTTGATCATTTTCGCGGGATGGGGATTATCATTTTCCCCATCGACCTTTATCACCACCTATCACAATAAAAAAAAAGAATAAGGATTATGATTAGAACATCCAAATCCTTAGTAAAATAAAAATCCCTAGTAAAATAAAAGGGTTTTCGATTCATCAATTTTCATCTTTCCTAACCTAAAAGCTAAAAAAGATTGCAGTGAATTGACTCTTTCAATCTCGACGATTGAATAATAATTAGTTATTATGAAGCCGCTATGGTGAAATCGGTAGACACGCTGCTCTTAGGAAGCAGTGCTAGAGCATCTCGGTTCGAGTCCGAGTAGCGGCATGGCAATTTATACCTCTAAAAAGTTCCTATAATGATTTCAATTACTTATTTGAATTGATTCTATAGCATCATGGGGACCTTTTCTTTTTCTTTTATGATATTTTCTACTTTAGAGCATATATTAACTCATATATCCGTTTCGGTTGTTTCCATTGTAATTACAATTCATTTGATAACCATATTATTCGATGAAATGGTCGGACTATATGAGTCGTCAGAAAAGGGAACGATAGCCACTTTTTTCTGTATAACTGGATTATTAGTTACTCGTTGGATTTATTTGGGACATTTACCATTAAGTAATTTATATGAATCATTGGTCTTTCTTTCGTGGAGTTTATCCATTATTCATATAATTCCGTATTTTAAAAAACATCAAAAAAATTTAAGCCTAATAGCCGCGCCAAGTGCGCTTTTTACCCAAGGCTTTGCTACTTACGGTTTCTTAACTGAAATGCATCAGCCTGCACTATTAGTACCGGCTCTCCAATCCCAGTGGTTAGTAATGCACGTAAGTATGATGGTATTGGCCTATGCAACCCTTTTATGTGGATCATTATTATCAGTGGCTCTTCTAGTCATTACATTTCGAAAAATCCTAAGGATTTTTTTTCTTTTTAAAAGCAATAATTTTGTAAATAAATCTTTTTTCTTTGATGAGATTCAATACATGAACGGAAGTGACAGTGTTTTACGAAACACTTCTTTTCTTTCTTCTAAGAATTATTACAGGTATCAGTTGATTCAACAATTCGATTGTTGGAGTTATCATATTATTAGTATAGGATTTATCCTTTTAACTATAGGTATTCTTTCGGGAGCAGTCTGGGCTAATGAGGCATGGGGATCATATTGGAGTTGGGACCCAAAGGAAACTTGGGCATTTATTACTTGGGCAATATTCGCAATTTATTTACATACTAGAACACATAAAAAATGGGAAGGTGTAAATTCCGCAATTGTGGCTTTGATAGGCTTTGTTCTAATTTGGATATGTTATTTAGGAGTTAATCTATTAGGAATAGGGATGCACAGTTATGGTTCATTTACATTAATATCTAATTGAATTTAAGACAAAAAAAAAAGGTCTTGACAAAAAAACCATAGGACAGCGTATAAGTCTATATAAAAAACTTTTTGTAAACGCCACCCATCGAGAACCATTTGAATCAAGTAATAAGTGATTCAAATGGTTCTGTCAAACGGCACACTATCCAGTTACAATTTGTTTTTTTAACTTCAAAAAAGGCAAAAAAAGTATTTATTTTATTTCCATTTTTTTTTAATTATCTAATTATTAATTTCGAATTTAGAATTAAAAATTAGACAAAATAGCCTCGACCTTGTCACCTGATAATGAGAAAACGAAGTCCGGATAAATGCCAATACCTATTACAGGTAGAAGGATAGAGATTGAAACAAACAACTCTCGCGGTCCAAAATCCAAAAAAGGAGAGTTTGAGGCATTAAATAGCTTGTATCCATAGAACATCTGGTGTAACATAGACAATAAATAAACAGGAGTTAATATCGTTCCAATTGCCATGACAAAAGTAATCATTATTTTTGCCAGTAAAAGAAATTTTTGGCTAGTAATTATTCCAAAAAATATTATCAATTCTGCAAAAAAACCGCTCATGCCCGGTAATGCAAGAGAAGCCATTGATGAGATACTGAACATTGTGAATATTTTTGGAACCGAGATAGCCATTCCTCCCATTTTATCTAGATAAAGAAGACGTATTCTATCATAACTCGTACCTGCTAAGAAAAAAAGCACAGCACCGATAAATCCATGAGATATTATTTGTAAAAGAGCTCCGTTAAGTCCCGTATCGCTTAGAGAGCAAATTCCTATAACTATAAAACCCATATGAGATACCGAGGAATAGGCTATTCTTTTTTTTAAATTACGTTGACCGGGAGATGTTGAAGCTGCATAAATTATTTGAATTGTTCCTATTATTATCAACCAGGGAGAAATTAGAGAGTGAGCATGGGGTAATAATTCCATATTGATCCGAACCAACCCATATGCTCCCATTTTTAATAAGATTCCGGCTAGAAGCATACAAGTGCTGTAATGTGCCTCTCCGTGAGTATCTGGTAACCATGTATGTAAGGGTATAATCGGTAATTTGACAGCAAAAGCAATAAGAAATCCAATATAAAATATTATTTCCAGCGCTAAAGGATATGGTTGATTGGCTGATGTTTCAAAATTGAATGTTGGCTCGTTGGAACCATATAAACAGATACCCAGAATTCCTATTAATAAAAAAAGGGAACCCCCTGCGGTGTATAAAATAAACTTTGTAGCTGAATACAAACGTTGCTTTCCCCCCCACATAAATAGAAGTAGATAAACGGGAATTAATTCTAACTCCCACATGATGAAAAAAAGTAAAAGATCTCGAGAAGAAAATAATCCTATTTGACCACTATACATGGCTAACATCAAGAAATGGAATAATCTGGAATCTCGAGTAACTGGCCAAGCCGCTAAAGTAGCTAAAGTAGTGATAAATCCTGTCAGTAAAATGGGTCCTATAGAAAGTCCATCTATTCCCAATCTACAGTAAAAACCAAAAAAACCAACCCACTTATAATTCTCCGCCAATTGAATTAATAGATCGTTCGATTGGAAACGATAGCAGAATACGTAGGTCATTAAAAGAAGTTCTAATACGCATATACATATAGCATACCACCTAATTACTTTATTTCCTCCCTGAGGCTGAGGCAGAAAGAAAATTAAGGAACCTGCGGATATCGGAAAGACTACAAAGATTGTTAACCACGGAAAAAAATTCGTGATAAAGACAAGATACACTTGGACCAGAGAAACCCGTGCTCAAAACAGAATATATTGCTCAAAACAGAATATATTTCTATTTTTTGTTTCGAGTACGGGTTTTGTCGATAAAAAAGAATGTATTCAAACCATGTTGTCGAAAATGGGTCAATAAGCTAGACCCATGCTTCGAGTTGTTTCATGCCATAAATAAACTCGAACACTCAAAAAATCCGTTGGACAGGCCGATTCACATCTCTTACAGCCGACACAGTCCTCTGTTCTTGGAGCAGAAGCAATTTGCTTAGCTTTACATCCGTCCCAAGGTATCATTTCTAATACATCCGTGGGGCAGGCTCGGACACATTGGGTACACCCTATACATGTATCATAAATCTTTACTGAATGCGACATTGGGTCTATAAATTTTTTAACGTCATAAATTTGGATCTAGTAATTTTATAAATGAATCGTATCTTTATATACTAGATGAATCAATAATTGACAAGAATTTTTTGAATCAATTCTGTTCTGGATCGAGGCATGTGCATGAAAAAGGGCCAAGAGACTTTCATTTCTTACGTTTTGACAAAGATAATTATATAGCATACATGCTAATTCGAATTGATGAATATTATAATTTATATGATTAATACTACTTATTCAACAAATTAGATTGATTGATACGCGTTGATTTTCTGTTTCGATAAATTGACGAAACAATAGCCGGTCCAATAGCTGCTTCAGCCGCTGCAATAGCTATAACAAATATGGAGCAAATAGTTCCTTTTAATTGGCGACTATCAAAAAAATCAGAAAATGTTACGAAATTTATATTAACTGCATTCAGTATAAGTTCAAGACACATAAGGGCTCTAACCATATTTTGGCTTGTGATCAATCCATAAATACCTATACAAAATAAATAGGCACTCAAAACAAGTAGATGTTCGAGCATCATTGACCAACTCCTTCGCAATTTCTATTTATTTGAATATGAAAAAAAATTTAACAGAGTCGATTGACTCAAATATAACAAGTAAAGAAAATAAAGAATATATTGGTAATAGATTGAATAAAAGAAGTTCTATTTTAAATATATTTCAATTTATACACGAATAATCTTCAAATAGAATTAAAGGAAACTAAATGCGATAAGACAAAACAAAGTTTCATTTTGATTACTGCGGCTAGGTCTAAGGTTTTACTTTACTATTGTTACTGACGAGCCGCAGCAATTGCGCCTATTAATGCAACTAAAAGAATTATCGAAATGAGTTCAAATGGAAGAAAAAAATCTGTTGATAAACGAATTCCAATTTGTTGACTATTAGTTATCAAATCTTTCTCTATAATCTGGTTTGATCTTGTAGTCCAAATAATCCCATACCATGACGTATCTGGAATAGTAGTAATTAGTAAAAGAAAAATACTTGTACAAACCAGCGAAGTAACCCCACCTCCCACGTTCCAAAGATAAAAAGCGTTGTGATATTCTGAACCATTCATGAACATCACAGCAAATATGATTAAAACATTTATGGCTCCTACGTAAATAAGGAGTTGTGCGGCAGCTACAAAATAGGAATTTGATAAAATATAGAATAAGGCTATACAAATAAGAACCAATCCCAACGAAAAGGCGGAATAAATTGGATTGGTAAGCAATACCACCCCTAAACCTACTAATATAAGGCCCAATCCCAGAAATACTAAAAGAAAATCGTGTATTGATCCAGGTAAATCCATTTTACGTATAAAGAAGAGAGAAATACATCGAATTTTTTCATGACTTTATTGATGACCCGACCAGGAACAAAAATTTTTTGATACGTTCCTATAATTCAATGAAATCCTAAACGTTATGAATTGAGGTAGGTATAGCTATTAGAATAATCTCACTCTTTATCCCCAAGGAGAATTCGACACTCTAAAAAAGATTTCTATTTCGAACCATTTCGAAAGAATTACGTATCTATTAAGATATTTTCAATCAAAATTTATAGATTTTGACTCAAAAAATTAAGTCACAATTATTACAATCAATCCAATCAATAGTTAAGTATTTGTAGTCATTTTATTGACCAAACAAAAGGAACGAAACCTCATTTCTTTAGATCAAAACCGAACTTTAGTAATTATTCTTTGTCTTTAATCAAGGGTTTACTCCTTTTTAGTTGAGGCAAAGTCGAAATCGTTCGAATTGTATAATCGTCAATTACTGATATTGGTAAACGACCCAAAGCTATTTGATTATAATTCAATTCGTGACGGTCATAAGTAGAAAGCTCATATTCTTCAGTCATTGATAAACAATTTGTTGGACAATACTCAACGCAGTTACCACAAAATATACAGATTCCGAAATCAATACTATAATTAAGCAATCGTTTCTTTCGAATATTCGTTTCGAATTGCCAATCAACAACGGGTAAATCTATAGGACATACACGAACACATACCTCACAAGCAATACATTTATCAAACTCAAAATGGATTCGACCGCGGAAACGCTCCGATGTGATTAATTTTTCATAAGGGTATTGAATAGTTACAGGTAAACGATTTGCGTGGGATAAGGTAATCATAAAACTTTTACCAATGTACCTTACAGCCCTTATTGTTTGTTGACCATAATTTCTGAACCCAGTCACCATAGGGAGCATATCCTAATTATCTAGGAACAATTTGATGTTTGTTTCTTTCTCTTGTTTGAGACATATACACTTATAGTATTCCATTACAATGAAAGGAGTTGTGAAGAGGTTGTTAATAATAGATTGCCGAGAGAAATAGGTAAAAGAAATTTCCAGCCAAGATTTAATAATTGATCCATTCTTAGTCTAGGTAAAGTCCATCTTGTTGTGATAGAAACGAACAAGAACAAATAGGTTTTAGCCAATATAATAAAGATACCCGTTGTTGTTCCAAAAATCCCACTCACTTTATTTAGTTCAAAAAGCTCAGGAACAAAAATGTACGGAATATAAATATTCCAACCGCCCAAGTAAAGAACTGTTACAAATAATGACGAAACTAATAGGTTTAGATAGGAAGCAACATAAAATAAACCAAATTTGATACCTGAATATTCGGTTTGATAGCCGGCTACTAATTCTTCTTCCGCTTCTGGTAAATCAAAAGGCAATCTCTCGCATTCTGCTAGAGAAGAAATTAGAAAAACAATAAACCCTATAGGTTGCCGCCACAAATTCCACCCCAAAAGACCATATTTTGACTGTGCCTCAACTATATCAACTGTACTTAAACTATTAGATAATTATAGTCGATGAGAACATAACTGTTCCCACCTCTATTCCAGAACCATACATGAGATTTTCACCTCATATGGCTCCTCGAGGGTCATAAACAAATCTAAGGACCAAATCATATTTTCTTTATTTTGATACGTCTGTCGGATAGGTTAGTTTGTAGAATAGGTAGGATCACAATGTCCTCTAATTAGACCAATGGAATTCTGTCTGTTATTGTTATAACAATAAATAAAGATAAAGTACTTCTGAATTGATCTCATCCTTTAAAGAATTTCAGTTTTTCCTTGTTGAGTAATAACTTCCGTATTTCAATCAAATACTCCTTGGGGGTGTGTAGAAATATTAATAGATCTTTCAACCCAACCTTGTTTTCGATTCCAAAAAAGAATTATACATACCATTAATTTCTAAATTAAATTTCTAAATTAGGGTATAAATTTTATCTCTATGATAAAGAAAGAATAAAAAAAGATCCTTTTTTATTCTATTGTGATTTTCTTTTTTCTATTGTTAGAGTTCTTTTTTTTTTTGTTCCTATTCTTTTTTCTTTTCTGAGAAAAAATGGAAAAGTAAAGGGTTTTTTCGTATCTGATAGTTTTTTTTATAATCGGTGGATAGGAGCATACTCTGGATCGGAATTGTGGGGAGTACTACTTGATCATTTCTACGAATTTAAAGCCCCAATTATTATTTTATATATATATTCTTTTTTGAGTCAAAAATGCACTTTTGGATAATTTACATAATCTCCATTACTAATTACTAATCCGTTGCCTATCTTGGTGTTTCTAACCAATCCACTCATTTTTGTGCAATCCCCCGTTATCGCTATAGTAATACATGTCTGGTAATACATGCCAACGTTACTAAAACGTCAATACGGTTGATCATTTGAACCCCGCTTCAAGCCAGGATGACTAATCAACCAATCTTGGGGTAAAAAATATTTTCTTTTTTTTTCGCTTTCCTCTTACTATTGTACCTAGGAAATGAGATTGATTCTTTTTACTGCGAATTTAGAAGCTGTTTTCTTTCACTCATATAACTATCCGATTTAGATCATACACTTTAATTTTAATGATAAATATAAAAAACTATATCCATTTAATTCATTTCGCCTAGTCTTTCATATTTTCTTAGAAATAAGGGCGTAGAGAAAAGTTTCTGTTTCAACGACTCGCACGTAGAGATATTGATAACACACATAGAGTTAATGGTATTTCATAACTAATCGATTGAGCAGCGGCTCGCAGACCACCTAAAAAAGAATATTTATTATTTGATCCATATCCTGACATAAGAAGTCCGATGGGAGCAATACTTGAAATGGCAATCCATAAAAAAACACCAATCTTTAGATCAGCTAAAACTAGGTGATAGCCAAAAGGAATTACTGAATAACTTAGTAGAATTGATATGACTGCTATGGATGGGCCAATGCTGAATAAACGAGTATCTCCCCGAGATGGAAGAAGATTCTCTTTACAAAGTAGTTTTATCCCATCTGCTAGAGCTTGAAGAACTCCTAAAGGACCAGCATATTCGGGTCCAATACGTTGTTGTACTCCTGCGGCTATTTCTCTTTCTAACCACACAATTACTAGTACCCCTATTGTTATTCCCAATACAAGAGTCAAAATAGGAACAAGCATCCATATAATGTTATATATCTCTTTTAAGGATTCTAATCCGGAAAAAGAATGAATATCTTGTATTTCTGGTGTATCAAGTATCATTTCAACGATCAACTTCCCCCATAATGATATCGATGCTACCTAGTATCGTCATAATATCAGCCAATTTCATTCTTTTAACCAACTGAGGAACAATTTGCAAATTAATAAACCCCGGTGGACGAATTTTCCATCTCCAAGGAAAACCACTCTGGTCCCCTATCAGAAAAATTCCCAATTCGCCCTTTGGTGCTTCGACTCTCACATAAAGTTCTTGTTTCGGCAATTCAAAAGTAGGAGAGGTTTTTTTACTAATGAATCGATATTCAAAATCATTCCAGTTTTGATCCCTCTCTCTATCAAAACATCGGGTTTCTAAATTCTCATAGGGCCCCCCCGGAATTCTTTCCAGAGCTTGTTGAATAATTTTTATGGATTCCTTCATCTCACTGATTCGGACTAAATAACGAGCTAATGAATCGCCTTCTTTTTGCCACGGGACTTCCCAATCAAATTCGTTGTAACATTCATAATGATCAACTTTGCGAAGATCCCATTGTATTCCAGAAGCTCGTAGCATTGGTCCTGATAAAGCCCAATTTACTGCTTCCTCTGCACTAATAATACCTACTCCTTCAACTCGTTCTAAAAAAATAGGATTTCGCGTAATAAGGTTTTGATATTCAGCAGCCCCTGTTAAAAAATAATCGCAGAAATCAAAACATTTATCTATCCAGCCATAAGGTAGATCGGCTACTACTCCTCCGATACGAAAAAAATTATGCATCATTCTCATCCCAGTGGCAGCTTCGAATAGATCATATACTAATTCCCTTTCTCTGAAAATATAGAAGAAAGGGGTTTGCGCACCAATATCTGCCATAAAAGGGCCAAGCCATAATAGATGAGAAGCTATACGACTCAACTCTAACATAATTACTCTGATATGGCTAGCTCTTTTTGGTATTTGAATATTTCCCAGCCGTTCTGGTCCATTTACGGTTATTGCTTCTGTGAACATCGTAGCTAAATAATCCCAACGTGTTACATAGGGCAGATATTGTATAATTGTTCGGTTTTCGGCAATTTTTTCCATCCCTCTGTGTAAATAACCTAATATTGGTTCACAGTCAATAACATCTTCACCATCTAGAGTAACGATGAGTCGAAGAACACCATGCATTGATGGATGGTGTGGGCCCATATTGACTATCATGAGGTCTTGTCTTGGAGATGATACATTCATAGGTTTTTCCTCGATTCATTCTTCCATACCTTACTGAAAACGAAAAGAAGCTCATCAAGATGCACGATCTAATAATAAAAAATCAAATAATTCAAAAATGACTTTTTTCAAATTAACGCATTTTTGGTTCCCGAATATCCAACTGACTAATTAATTGTTTATAACGTACTTCATTTTTCTTTGACAAATAAGCCAGCAGCCGTTGGCGTTTTCCTATAATTTTCCGGAGGCCTCTCTGAGATAAATAGTCTTTTCTATGCAATTCCAAATGTGAAGTAATTCGTCGGATCTTATTAGTAAAACTGAATACTTGAAATTCAACGGATCCCTTGTTTTTGTTTTTTTCTTTTTCGTTTTGTGCAATAAATGAGATGAATGCATTTTTGACCATAAAATGAAATCTTCTCCCCTACTTAAATTTAAATATTTTGAATATAAAAATATATATATATATTTTTATTGAGCAGTAATAATAATGCTGATTCCTTTTTCATTTTGTATACCCGACAATCTTCATTTCCTTATGAATTTATCATTTTATCCAATTGTTTTTAGTTTATGGGCATAGGGATCTAAACAGATAATCTATCAAACAGATAATCTATTTATACACTTAGAAAAAAGAAAAATTTATACCTAAGATTTGAATCATAAGATTCTGTTGATTCCATTTTAGATCTAATTGATATGTCATTAAATTAATAAATTAATGATATGAATAGAATGAAAAACAATGCATGTGTGCATCTTTTTGTTTTCATGTATCAACTAAAAAATGTTATGGAATATATGAAAAACGTATCGTTAAAGGGTTTTTAATCGTGGATACATATGTATTCTTACCATATTGAAACGACTTCCATTATTGGTATCAAACCAATAGCGATTCATACAAGCTAAATCTTCTAATCGATAATTGGGCCAAAAAAAGAGTTTGAATTGAATTAGTTTCTTTTTTTTTTCTCTATAAAAATCTTTGTTTTTATTCGAAACGTTACCGCAGGTTTTAATGTTATTTCTATTGCAAAATTCTGTATTTATCTGATGAATACCTTGGCTATTCTTCGAATTAAAAGAAATTAGAATTCCGAATTCTCTACGACGTTGAGATAAAAAAGTATTTTCAGGAACAAACAAATCATCAAGATTTTCGTTGTTATTTCCAGTGTTCCTTTTCTGTTTTGAAATGGACTCATCAAAATTCGTCTTATCAACACAGCCCTTTTCTTGGTTTCTTGAATTCAGTTTGTGCTTATTCTTATGACCCAATGAAATTTTGATGGTTTGGTACATAAGAAACTGTCCGACATTTTTTACAGCCAGACGAATTGGTTCGATAATCAATATTCCTTTTTTCAGAAATTCTGTAAGGCTCAAGTTGTTCTGAATCAGTAGAATATCGAGACTCATTTCTCTCCGTTGAATAGAGGATATAGCAATCTCGTTTGGATTTATCAGTCTAAGCAGGAGACAAAATACTTTGATATTATTGAGTACTCTTTGATTTACAGAAGCATTCCATCGTAATTGAAAACAGAAATACCTTTTTAGTAGGAAATCAAGCTCCACTTCCGTAGAACTTTTGTATTTTTTTTTCTTTTTCGTGTCTGATCCCGCAAAATATTCTTCAAGACCTTTTTCTTGGTTTAAGCGAACTGATCCAAGATCCACTTGTCTCTCAGATTCTTTTTCTTCTTCATTTTTCTTCTTGACTTCAATAGTTTTTTTTTCATTCGAGAATGATAATATAAAAGTATCTCTTTTTTTTTTTTTTACCGTCTTTTTTTCAAAAACATTTTCATTTTCATTCAAATCAAAAACAAGTAATTTGATTGGTATGGTTCCGTGGGTTTTCTTATATGCATTGTAAAGTATCAAAATTTGTGGGAAGAACCAAAGTTCCAAATTCAATATGGAATGACTTAATATTCTTTCATTCATTTCCATCCAATCAAAAAGGGTTTTGGGGGGGTATGGGTTGATTTCTTCATCTTGATGAAGCATGAGATAAAAAAGACTTTTCTTATCAATTTTATCAATTATTTGATAATTATTAGACGCAGTCTTCGTGTTTTTATTCCTTTTGGTTCCGGTATCAATCCATAATTCAATATCCATCTTGTTTCTAAGATAAAAACGGAGAATTCTCCAATCAAAATATTTTCTAGCCTGGTTTTTCTCTATACCCACAATCTCATCTTCTCCCAGATAGTTATTCATAGGAACATTTCCTGGCAGATGAACAGATTTGCGGTTATATGTCTTGTAATTATAAAAAAAAAAAATCCCTTGGTTCTTTTTTTCCTTTAAGAAGAATTTCTTAATATATGAGTCCTTCGGATCTTCATAATTAATAGATTTATATGCTAAAAGATCATATCTATAGTGTTTTTTAAAATTATTTTTTTGATTTCGTAATGACTCCGCTTCAAAATTCTTTTTTTTTTCGTACTGAATTAATCGGTCTTTTTCGTATGAATCCCTTTTTTTTAAATTTTTCTTTTCAGTTATACATCCTTGATTAACAACATTTCGCCATTTTTGGGGTACTAATCTAGACCATCTTATCTGAGATAAATCGTGTTGATAATGACCAGCTTTTAACCAGTTTTTCCATTGATTCATGGTGGAAGTAATCGGTTTTTTATATTTTTTATATCTTAATTGGGAATGAAATATCTCTTGTACTTCAAAATAACCATTTATTTTATTTTTAAGAAAAATAGTTGTTTCATGATCATGATATTGAAGAGCGGATCTTAGCTTATATAAGTTAAGAAATTGGTTTTGTGATAATTTGTAAAATACATATGCTTGTGACAAAAAGGATAAGTCACGAAAAAACCTTGTTCTCTTATTACTATTATTAGTAAGTGACTCTTTTCTATTCGAAATTAAGTGAATTGTATTATGATTTACTTTATCAATATCAGCTTTTTCTTGATTTTCGTTATTATTATAGATGTATTTGTCAATAAGGTTTCTAGCTGATTCAAGAAAAAATTCTGCATTGATTATGGGAATTTGAATGATAGATAGAAAGATATCTATGTATATTTTCTCAATAAAAATTTTTCTAAAATAATGGAATTTACGGACTACTCGAGCATTTCTTCTTTTTAGTACCTTTTTTAATAATCCGAATCTTTTCGTACCATAAGTTATTTTGTTAGGACTCTTTTTTTTCTTTGAGATCACTTTCTTCTCTTTGTTTTTTTTTTTATTTATTTGATTTATGATTGTCCTTTTTTTATTAGTCAAATCTTGCATTCGTGCTTCGGCCGGTGAAGAATTTGTCCAACCCATAGGTATAATTTGACTCGAGGATTCATGAATCGTCCTTTTATTGGTTATAAAATATTTTTGAGTTTCATTCAATTCATCTAATCCGCTAAATACTAATAGAATAGTGATTAGTTCTTTTATTTGTTCTTTGAAAAAGAAAAATGGACTTTTTTTGATAACTCTTTTTTTCCTTTCTTTTGATTTTGTGAAATTTAGAGAAAACTTTGTTCTTTTTTTTAAAATCCTTCTAACTAGAAAATATTTTTTTGTAAACTTTCTAATCCTTTCTTCGAGTTTTTTACAAATGGGTTTAAAATCAAAAAGAGAAGTTCTTCTTTTGGTAGAACCAAAAGGAAATTCAGTTTCCATCCCAAAAACTGTTAAAAAGCAAAAATTCTTTTTTTTCCTTTTTTTCCCTTTCTTCTCGTTCATTGAGCCCTTTTGAGAGCATTGCTTAGCTCTGTGCCAAGGTTTCAGGCGAAAAGGGAATAGGATTTTTATCTGAATACCCTCTGTTAACCAGTTTTTCGGAAATTCTTTTTCGGATAATTGAACTCCATTATAGGTGCATTTAACGTGCATTTCCTTATTCCAATCTTTTAAATCCTCAGACCATTCTGGAAATTGAAAT